TTCGAATTTAATAGAATTAATTAATAATAGAATTAATATTTATTATATAGAATAATAGAATTTTTTTTTTCATTTTATTTAATAAAATAAAAAAGAATTTGAATAATAAATAAGTAATATAATTGAAAATAGAATTAGTTAAAATTTCAAATAAAAAATTCAAAATAGAATTGAATATTTTAATTTGAAATTTTCAATAGAAATATTTTAATATTAATTATTTTAATAGAATTTACTAGAAATAGAATAGAATTTCAATTTATCTATTTAATAGAAATAGAGTTTCAATTTTTAATTTAATATAATAAAAACTAGAAATATAATACAATTTCAATTTAATATAAATAGAATATATTCAACTAATTATCTAATTCTACTAATATAGTAATCTAGAATATTTATTCTAATATTAATAATATTTGTTTTCTATTTTATTTTGCAAGAATTGACTAATGAATCTCTTAATTTGATTCGGAATTACGAAAGTCTAAGTAGATGGTATAGATGAAAAATTGATTTCCTTTTCTATCTATACCACTACCACTCTTATTTTATTAGTGCCGTGGAAAATTTATTATGATAATGATTAATAAATGATTGATAAAAAAAATCAATAAAAAAATTCTCAATTGAACTTATTCTTTCATTTTGTATTTTTCTTTATGCTCCTATCTTTCAAAAAATTGAACTTAGGAAAGTGCTTTTGCTTTACAAGCATATGTATAAAAAAGTTTATTTAGCTCCTTCATGCCTACTATAACTAGTTTTTTCGGTTTTCTACTAGCTGCTTTAACTATAACCTCAGTTCTATTTATTGGTCTGAGCAAGATACGACTTATTTGAAATTAATTGAATGAACAGTTTATAAAAACAAAACAAAAATTTTCTGTAGTATTCCACCTAGTCTCTAGTTCTTTACCGTGTCCGTTTTCAATTCTTGGTTATTGAGATTTCTGGTCAATATGGCTTAATATTTAAGGATAGATATTACCTCTCTTTTTCCCTTTTTCAAAAAAAAAATTGAAATGATTGAAGTTTTGCTCTTTGGAATTGTCTTGGGGCTAATTCCTATTACTTTGGCGGGATTATTTGTAACTGCATATTTACAATATAGACGTGGTGATCAGTTGGACCTTTGATTAATATTAATTAACACCGTGCTTTTTTTGACCTTCTTCGGATTAAAGAAAGGAGGAGGTAAAATTCAGAGTGCTCTTCTATTTTTCCGTATAAATTTGGAACTAACAAACCAAAAAGAGAATCACGCTCTGTAGGATTTGAACCTACGACATTGGGTTTTGGAGACCCACGTTCTACCGAACTGAACTAAGAGCGCTTTCTTGTCTCAATCACAAAAAAGGAGACTGTAAGGAAAAAAGAGTCTTTTTTTTTTTTACCTCTACTCGATTTTGAATGCTTATACTATATATAGAGAATATGATATATATTAAAAATTGAGAGTATGTCCCATTTTCAATTTTAATTAATCTCAATTGATCCTTTGTTATTGCTCAGAGACGAAGTAATCGATAGGGATGACAGGATTTGAACCCGTGACATTTTGTACCCAAAACAAACGCGCTACCAAGCTGCGCTACATCCCTTTGTAATTCATTTATAATGTTATTGTAAAGAATACCTGTTTTGTTTTCCACATACTTTATTTCATTTTGATATCCATTATCATTTTTTCTTTTTGATCTCATATCATATATTATATAATAAGAAACTTACGCAAATTTCGTTAATGCTCGAGAAAAAAAAAGGGCGGCGCTTTCTTTTTTATTTTTAAGAAAAGGAAAATCTTATCTATGAAATTGTTGTACATTTTATTTTAATTTGAATTAGAGATTCCGTGTACAAAAGAAATGCAAGTTGCCTTGAATTACATAGAATCGGATTCTGTATCTATTAGAATTATGTATTAGAATAAAATAAAGAGTAGTTATTACATTACAATAAAGAAACAATAAAGAAGGAGGATTCAAAATGCGAGATCTAAAAACATATCTATCCGTGGCACCGTTAATAAGTACTCTATGGTTTGCGTCTTTAGCAGGCCTATTGATAGAGATCAATCGTTTTTTCCCCGATGGATTGACATTGCCTTTTTTTTCATTCTAGTTATCAACGCGTGGGGGAGAGGGTGAAGAAGATTAGAGATACAATTAAATATCTGTGATTACTACCCCCCTCCTCTTTTTTTTATTTAATTTGAATAAGTTAGAAAAGAAAAAAAAGTGGATTCAACTTCAGTAAAACTCGGAACTCGGGGTCCGCGCTTCCAGTGAAAGTAACTTCAATTAAATTAAAATTAAGAGAAGGTAGTTAGAAATGTAGTTAGTGTAACAGTATTCTACAAGACGCTTAAATGAATTACTGTGATTCTCATCGAAACTTCTAATTGAGATAGAGTTTCAAATCTTTGTATTACTTATTATTAATATAATTAGAACTATATTAGTTGCAATGAAATTTTTGATAATTTGGATTTCGAGTTAGCAACTTCACTTCTTTTTCCTTCCTTTCTTCGTTCCTTCAGATCGGAAAATAGAAGAGTTGAATGAATAAAAAATCCCAAAATCCCAAGGAGGTTTATGGCCAAGGGGAAAGATGTTCGAGTAAGGATTATTTTAGAATGTACCGGTTGTGTTCGAAAGAGTGTTAATAAGAAATCAACAGGCATTTCGAGATATATTACGCAAAAGAATCGACACAATACGCCCAGTCGATTGGAATTGAGAAAATTCTGTCCCTATTGTTACAAACATACAATTCACGGGGAGATAAAGAAATAGATGGAATCTATGGCTTGCGTGTCACCTTTTCAAGGAAGATGACAATGATATAAAGAAGATATTAAGTATAGAATAATATAGTATAGAAAGAATACTATAGAATCTTATCGAATATATATTATCTTACTATAATATAATAATATAATAAATATATTATGCATAGAATATATTATCCTATAATATATTACGCTAATATATATTCGAAATTCGAATTATATCTATTTCTATATATAGATAAATAGAAATAACTAGATTTTAAATAAATATTTTAAATAAATAGAGAAATATATTCTATTGAATAGGAATATATTCTATTAATTAAAATATTCTATTAAATAGAATATTATTATATTAATAGAAATATATAATTAGAAATATATAATTAAAATAATAAAAATAAAATAATAAAAATGAAAATAATTAAATATTAATTATTTAATTTTAATTGAATATAATTAAAAATAAATATTAAATAATAAATATTCAATAAATATTAAATAATAAATATTCAATATATAATTAAATATATATATATATAAAATATAAATTAAATAAAAAAAAAACACATCCTATTTCTGAATTCGAAATCATTTTTGATCCAATTGAACGAAATAGGATTTTTGAAATAAGGAATAAACAAACCATGGATAAATCCAAACGACTTTTCCCTAAGTCCAAGCGATCTTTTCGTAAGCGTTTGCCCCCGATCCGATCGGGGGATCGAATTGATTATAGAAACATGAGTTTAATTAGTCGATTTATTAGTGAACAAGGAAAAATATTATCTAGACGGGTGAATAGATTGAGTTTAAAACAACAACGATTAATTACTATTGCTATAAAACAAGCTCGTATTTTATCTTTGTTACCTTTTCTTAATAATGAAAAACAATTTGAAAAAAAGCGAGTTGGTCACTCTAACTACTGATCTTAGAACCAGCAAGCAAAATAGGCTTACTCAAATTGAAATGGGATCACAATTCCAGTTCGAATTGAACCATAGATTGATGTTTTGTTCAAAAAAAAAAATGAAAATCCAAATTTGATTTTCGTGTCGTAAGAAAAAAAACGAATTGGGGGAGAAGAAACGTTTTTTTTATTGAATGTTTTGTTTAGTTTGACTACTTTACTTGATCATATTATCATCATATTTTATCGTACGAGTTTCTATTCTATCTTCCCGGAATTTCTTTTCAAGAAATTCCATGTAAAAAATTCTATGGATTCCTTACAATTTCCTTATTTTCTAATGTCATTGGAAATCGTATAAAGACAATTCCTATTTAATATAGCTATTTGTGCAAGTATTTTACGATTAAGAAGCAATTGTCTCTTGTACAGATTATTTATTAATCTGCTATAACTATAAGATACCCTGTTTTCGCGAATTATTGCATTTATCCGAGTGACCCACAAACGACGAAAAGTTCTTTTCTGTCTATCTCTATCCCGATGGGCCGAAACCAAAGCTCTTATTTTTTGTTGAGTAATACTTCGAGTAAGTCTTGAATGAGCCCCGCGAAAGCTTGATACGAATAAACGAATTTTTGTTCTACGTCTCCGGGCTCTATATCCTCGTCTAATTCTGGTCATTGAGTACACGAAACTTTGATGAATAACTAATTGCTTTCTTTTCTTTCAGTTATTCTTTTTCCCCTTTTCTATAATAACAAAACGGATTTTTCCAATGTATAAAATAATAATTCCAACGGCTTTTGCTACTATAACCTTCCCAACCACGATTTTTTCTTTTTTTTTTTTTGGAGACATTTCGTCTCGAAATAAGAATAAGAAACTGTATTGATATTAGGTCTCAAACACAAACAAAAATATAATAAATAAGCAGTAAATAGAAATAGATAAATAGTGGGTTCCATAGTTTCTATGGTTACTTTTCTTAAACGGTGAGGTCTTCTCTATACACCGGAGCCCCTCCTGCATTTAATCATTGAATCAATGCTATTGTTAACGTGTACAGTTCACATTCTTTTGCTCTACCTATGAATTCTCCAGTAATAGGTCTTTCACAAGGAAATCTATCTATTATAGTAACGGTATTTAATTATGAGGATTAGCTAATTCGTTGACCCTCTTAGTCCGTTCTTGCAAGAGTAGGGGCATAAATTTTCAGCCTGTTAACTTTTAATAAGATTTTCCCTGCTTAATGGATAATCATTTGTTACCAATGGGAAATTCTTTCTTGTTTTAAATTGAAAATTGAGGTGATTGAATTTGCACCAATGAAACCATAAATTTGATACACAATAGACGAATGTGATAGATCTTTTTTTTTTAGATAATGAAAGGCATTCTTCTATTCTATCCTATTCATCCGTACTGACACAGATAGTGGAAAATTTTTTTCTTTCTTTTGTCTCTTTTGTCCAAGCTCATGATCTAAACAAGTCGCACATACACCCTAGTACATGTTCCTCGGCGCTGAGGACATCCCCCAAGAGCGGGGGATTTGGTAACGTTTCTAATTGGCTGTCGTGTGTTTCTAATAAGTTGTTTAATAGTTGGCATTTTTAATCGTATGCATAATGGGCTGGTTTAGATCGATCGTAACCGTATGATTCTGAATTTTTTCTATATTAAATAATAGAATATTAAATTAATAGAATATTAAATCGAAATTTCGGTAAAAAAAAATATCAAATCGCGATTTGCATGAAATTTCTTCTATTTCTTATGCAACTGCTATAAGATCAACAATTCCATGAGCTTGGGCTTCTGTTGCTGACATAAAAACATCTCTTTCCATGTCTTCGGATACAACCCATAAGGGTTTTCCCGTTCTTTGTGCATAAATCCTTGTGATGATTTCACGCAGTTTCAGCAGTTCTTCTGCTTCCAGGACAAATTCTGCTATTTGTGCCTGATAAAAACCAGCAATAGGTTGATGAATCATTACCCTGATCATATAAGAAAAAAAGGTTTAGTCTAGCTCTCATAATATAAATATTATAATAAATAATAGAAATATAATAAATAAGAAGGGTCCGGGAAGAGATAAAAAAGAATAAGAAAAGACGATATAATTGAACAACCGTACAGGCATTGTTATTGTTTGTACATTGCATACGGCTTCACACTAGAATTCACTTTTATTTTACCTTTCATCGAAAAAAATCTAGGCTTAAATCAGTAAATGCTCCAATAACCACCCTTTCCTTGGGAAGAGGTAAAAAGCAAAAATACTATGGTGGTCCCGTTGCTTTATTTTATCAGTGATTTAGCAATCCCAAAGTTTCTTTTTTTTTTTTAGTTGAAAAAAAAAAATAATAATAATATTATATTAAATAATAATAGAACCTTTTTTTTGTACTCTTTCATAACATAAATAGTGTTAAGAGCCCTCCGGTGCGAAAACAAAAATGTTTGTGACGCTGAAAGAGGTTCCTGATAGAATAAAATCAGAAAGGCCCTTAATATCCCATACGACTCTTTCGATACATAATCTAATGTTTAAAAAAAATTTCTTATATCTATATCGAATTCGAAATGCCATGCTATTATTACTTAATATTTATATTTCATATGGCGAAGGCATAGTTTTTTTTCTTTAAAATAAAAACCCATTGGCGCCAAGCATGAGGGAATGCTAAACGTTTGGTAATTTTTCCTCCGACCAGAATAAAAGATCCCATTGAAGCAGCTAATCCCATGCATATTGTTTGTACATCTGGTCGCACAAATTGCATAGTATCATAAATAGCTACTCCGGGTATTACCCATCCGCCAGGAGAGTTTATAAACAAATACAAATCTTTGGTCTCGCTCTCTATACTCAGATATACCATAAGACCAATAAGTTGATTCGAGATCTCACTATCAACACCTTGACCTAAAAAAAGTAACCTTTCTCGATAAAGTCGGTTGATTAGGATAAAATTCTATCCTCTAGAAACCGTACATGCACCTTTTGATGCATACGGTTCACCAAAAATAACGAAAATAAAAAAAAGAATCAATGTTTAGATTCTAGCCCTGCTTTTTTTTTTGATAGTGAGTACTTTGTTAACCTTTATTTTGAATGCGGGGTCTTTTCTTCTATTTTTTAAGAAAGATGAGTTTTGACGCGTTTACTTACAAAAAAATTAATTAAACTTATCAAATTAACTTCTTATTGATGTATTCGTTCATCGTGATTGAATTCAAATCACGATGGCATTCTCTTGTTCCTGAGTGGGCTTCTTCAATTCTTTTAGGTTTGTGCTCTACTCCGAGTAAAGATCTGCCCGATTTTTATTTGCACATATAGGGCAAATGCTCTAATACCGCGTCTTTTTGTTACAACTTCGTTTTTTTTAATTCATTTAACGTTTCTGTCAAATATTTGACGTATTTATTATATTATTTTATTCGATTGAATATGATTTTCAGTTCGAATCAAAATTTATAAAAAATTTCTAATATAGAATATGATACAAGTAGTAATGATAATAGATATATTACCAATTGGATTTGCTAAACGGAGTCTGGATATTTCATTTTGTTGGTCTAAACAAGGCAACCATAAAGTATTCTAATTGATAATATTAATTTGAGTACCTCAAAAGCATAGATTTAATTGAACTTGATTGCACTTCACGCTTCAAATTTTTGATGATTTAATCAATCTTTCTTGGGCGAAACAGAGGGATATCTCAATCGGGTGAGAGAACGGGGGAATTCCGTATGACCCAATATATCTGACAAGTCGCACTATAAGTCAATCCAAAGTGAATCGTCTTCTCCAGGATGTCGAAAAGGGACTTTTGGGACACCAATAGGCATTAAATGAAAGAAAAAAGATTAAGTACTCTATTTCACTTTGAGATGAAAACGTAAGAATGAATTTTTTGTTTTAAGAATATTGACCTTTATAATTTACTAATATTTTCGTAATATTTTGTAATATTTTATACGTGGATTTCTATTAGAATTTCTATTTAGAATTTCGAAAAATTTTATAAAAATATAAAAAAGAAATATATAAAATATTAAGGAAGACAAATCGAATAGAGTCAAATTATTACGAATAAGTCTTTTGAATGATGAACAAATTTCTATGTGTTCGTTCATAGAAAATGGAGTCAGCTACCCGTTGCGTATTGGTACTTATCGGGTATAAAATAGATTTGCTTCTCTTTTTTTTGTTCCTACAAACAGAATTGTTATATTATTACTAAAATACTAAAAAAAAAAAAATAGTAATTCTTTCTCCACTTAAAAAGGGAGATCCATAACATAGTTTTTCCAGTGCAATAAAGTTACATAGTGTTTAGTTTTCGTGAATAAAGGGGTATTTCCATGGGTTTGCCTTGGTATCGTGTTCATACCGTCGTATTGAATGATCCCGGTCGTTTGCTGTCTGTCCATATAATGCATACAGCGTTGGTTGCTGGTTGGGCTGGTTCGATGGCTCTATATGAATTAGCAGTTTTTGATCCCTCTGACCCCGTTCTTGATCCGATGTGGAGACAAGGTATGTTCGTTATACCGTTCATGACTCGTTTAGGAATAACCAATTCGTGGGGTGGTTGGAATATCACAGGAGTAACTATAAGCAATCCGGGTATTTGGAGTTATGAAGGTGTGGCTGGGGCGCATATTGTGTTTTCTGGCTTGTGTTTCTTAGCAGCTATTTGGCATTGGGTGTATTGGGATCTAGAAATATTTTTTGATGAGCGTACAGGAAAACCATCTTTGGATTTGCCCAAGATCTTTGGAATTCATTTATTTCTCTCAGGGGTAGCTTGCTTTGGGTTTGGCGCTTTTCATGTAACCGGATTGTATGGTCCTGGAATATGGGTCTCCGATCCTTATGGATTAACTGGAAAGGTACAACCAGTAAGTCCAGCATGGGGTGTGGAAGGTTTTGATCCCTTTGTTCCGGGAGGAATAGCTTCTCATCATATTGCATCGGGTACATTGGGCATATTGGCGGGCCTATTTCATCTTAGCGTCCGTCCGCCCCAACGTTTATACAAAGGATTACGTATGGGAAATATTGAAACTGTCCTTTCCAGTAGTATCGCTGCTGTCTTTTTTGCAGCGTTTGTTGTTGCTGGAACTATGTGGTATGGTTCAGCAACTACCCCGATTGAATTATTTGGTCCCACTCGTTATCAATGGGATCAAGGATACTTCCAGCAAGAAATATATCGAAGAGTTAGTGCCGGACTAGCCGAAAAGCAAAATTTATCCGAAGCTTGGTCTAAAATTCCCGAAAAATTAACTTTTTATGATTACATTGGCAATAATCCTGCAAAAGGTGGATTGTTCAGAGCAGGTTCGATGGACAACGGGGATGGAATAGCTGTTGGATGGTTAGGACATCCTATCTTTAGAGATAAAGAAGGGCGTGAACTTTTTGTACGCCGTATGCCTACTTTTTTTGAAACATTTCCAGTTGTTTTGGTAGACGGAGATGGGATTGTTAGAGCCGATGTTCCTTTTCGAAGGGCAGAGTCGAAGTATAGTGTCGAACAAGTAGGCGTAACTGTTGAGTTCTATGGTGGTGAACTAAATGGAGTCAGTTATAGTGATCCTGCTACTGTCAAAAAATATGCTAGACGTGCTCAATTAGGCGAAATTTTTGAATTAGATCGTGCTACTTTGAAATCCGATGGTGTTTTTCGTAGTAGTCCAAGGGGTTGGTTTACTTTTGGACATGCTTCGTTCGCTCTGCTCTTTTTCTTCGGACACATTTGGCATGGTGCTCGAACTTTGTTCAGGGATGTTTTTGCTGGGATTGATCCAGATTTAGATGCTCAAGTGGAATTTGGAGCATTCCAAAAACTTGGAGATCCAACTACAAAAAGACAAGTAGTCTGATATAATATTTGATCTCTTAGTTTTCGCCTCTATTTTCGTTTTGTAATTTTCCATAGGGTATGTAGATATCTTAATTTGAATCGCCACCTTTTCTTTGAATTTTGGTCTTTTTTTATCCGGGAGACGCTCCAAAATAAACAGGTATGAAAGCTATAATTGTAAACCACAATTGAATTTATGGAAGCATTGGTTTATACATTCCTTTTAGTCTCAACTTTAGGAATAATTTTTTTCGCTATTTTTTTTCGAGAACCGCCGAAAATTCAAACTAAAAAGGTAAAATGATTTTTTGATATCTTAATTGAAATAAAGAGGTAAAGAGCCTCCCAATATTGGGAGGCTCTTTTAGTCCCCGTGTTCCTCGAATGGATCTCTTAGTT